TTCATAATATATATATATATACATATTATCATAATAATATAGAAATAATATAATAATATATAAAATAATATATATAGAGTATATACACTTATATTATATAGATATAGAGTTCTATATAGTTCTAGGATAGAATATTTATGGGAGTATGGGATAGCTCATTCATGAACGAACCATCAAATCCAAAGAATTCTATGGGATCATAACATAAAAGTAGGAAAGACTCCTCGGATCTAGTCATACATTTGATTCTAATTATATATATTGACAATTCCAAAAAACTACTCATACTATTGTCATAGTATGATGACAGTCGGGGCGGGTATGCCCTCATCGTCTAGTGGTTCAGGACATCTCTCTTTCAAGGAGGCAACGGGGATTCGACTTCCCCTGGGGGTAGCGGACTGCGAAAGGAAGTTGGTCATGAATTATCAATAAACCTAGAATTCATTCTTCCTGGGTCGATGCCCGAGCGGTTAATGGGGACGGACTGTAAATTCGTTGGCGAGATGTCTACGCTGGTTCAAATCCAGCTCGGCCCAAGAATTCGTCGCTCCATGAAGAAGATCTAAACAATTTGCCCTCTATAAACAGAAATCCCGGATCCGTATAAAATAAATAAAAATAGTCCATTTTTTCTCATCCATTCTTTTTATTTTCATTTGCAATACAGTAAATACAAGAAACATAGATTACTAGTAATCTATGCCACTCTCACTCAAGTCCATATCTATCTATGTGAATAGGATATTTTGTGTTTCTGTTGCAACACGACAAATAGAATGCTCTTCTTGAAATCATAAGACTATGTATGCCATGCATATGGCTGGGATTGTAGTTCAATCGGTTAGAGCACCGCCCTGTCAAGGCGGAAGCTGCGGGTTCGAGCCCCGTCAGTCCCGATCCGACGAATTGATCAACTCATCTATTCCCTTTTCCGCGAAAGGGAAGACGGGGAACAAAATCTAATCTCTGGGGGGAATCCTTATTTCTTTTGTTTTCGTTTCGCATTTTTCATCAAACAAATATGGAAATTTTGATTTCTTATACTAGCACCGATTGGTAAGGGAGAAACGTATGTAGATTTTTAAAATCGTTACTTTTTACTAATTACTAGAGTAAGACTTACTCTATTCAGTATTTGAAGAGCGACCATACTCGTCTTATTTTCTTTTCAATTGTTATTTTCGTGATCAACGGAATGGAATAGAGTGCCCATATTTTGACCGAGAATACAGACACAAATTGTCTTCTTTTATTATAAACAAAACAATGAACTTCACATAGAACTTCACATAATTATCTCGACAGAGTACTTTTCAGGTTCAGATGAAACCACACCTTCTTTAGTTTCGAACAAACCTTGTTTGTGCATCCGCAATGACTAATTGGAAACAATCTATCTTATTCTCATCCAAATTGCACACTGCATTTTTTATGATTGTATGACCTATAGAATATTGGACATATTATACTTCAGAATTTTATGTATATTTTATATATATTTTATATATAAGTTTATATATAAGTAAAGGAATAAGAATTGGATAAGTGTATAAAAATAGGTGATAGAAAAGGAAAAGTGGAAAAGCGGGAAAATGAAATGGGATTTATGATCCAATAACAAGAAAGAATCCTATTTTTCCTTTCTATTTCATTTAGATTGAGTATGGATAAAAGATCTTCCTATGTTATACTATGTTATACTATTCAATTCGCGACGATAAATCGATTTGATTTGATATTGTTATTCATAATATTGTTAGTATCATAAAGATGCAATTCATACCTTTGAATTGATAGGAGTCCACTTTATCATCTCTATTTATCATCTCTATGGGATTAGATCCCAAATTATTGTGAAAGAAGAAAACAAAGAGATTATGGAAGTCAATATTCTTGCGTTTATTGCTACTGCGCTGTTCATTTTAGTTCCTACTGCCTTTTTACTTATCATATACGTCAAAACAATCAGCCAAAATGATTAATTTGAATGAAACTTGAATTATGAATTTTTATCAATGATTGAAGAAATGAAAGGGTTTCAAACTATATTTAAGTCTTAAATGAAATGTGGAATCAGAAGTATTTGATATAGTGCGGTAGAAAGAGCTATATATAGCTCTTTCTACCGCACTATACAATTGAGTATTGTAGAATATTTCATATTCATTCATATTCTTAGTATTAGTACATAAAACATAAAGTTGTATTGTATACAGAAAGAAGCTTTCCCTTATATAGATCAATTGACAATAGATATCTATATCTAAGTAATAATATATATTGGGTGGGCGTACATCAAAATGAAATAGCACTCGAATTTTATATTTTTTCTATACACCCATTTGTATGCATTTCAATCAATCCAAAAGAATTACAAGTCAACTGCTTGAATTCCTGATTTTTTATATCTCTTCTTATGCTTATGGATCCGGGGGCCTATCAAAAGAATTAATGTAGGAAGAATAGTACAGACATATACTATATACCATATAAATACCATATCATAATCATATATTAGAGAATTATAGAAATCTAATCTATTAATATATATTAATAAATAATAAGAATATAATAATAAAAGAAAACTATTTAATATTTAATAGAGGATTCAATAGAAAATAGAAATCTAATAATAAAATAATAATATAAAATAATAATATAATACTACTTAATATATCTTATATATAAGATATAATATATAGATAAAATATAAATAAACTAAAGCAAGTCAAGTTTTTTTAAGCTTTCGCAAAACGATCACAATTGATACAAGTAGATTTTTCAGTAAAGTACTAAATTAGTAATATTCCTAGCTCTAAAGCCCACTCCTTCCCCATACTACAAGTGAAAGAGAAAATGTAAACACTACCATTAAAGCAGCCCAAGCGAGACTTACTATATCCATGCGAATGATGTCCCCTATCTCTATGAAATGAAGGAATTATTCCATTATTGATTCATAATCATAGTGGAATCAATGGTGCAGAGTCAAAATAGGATTCTTACTTATGGCTCTTTATGAAATAATTTCATGAATCCACTCATAAAAAGTTCCAATTCTTTCTATTGAAATAGAAAGAATTGGAAAAAAAAAGAAAAAATAAAATATACAAATAGAAAGAAGAGCCATTCAACCATTCTGATGAAATTTATGAGCAGCACTCAGAACCTCTAGTGAGTCTGGATACAAAGTATCTTCAGTTCTTTGCCACAATTATTAAATGAAATTCCCATCAGCCTATCCAATCTAATTTCATCGCAGACAGAGTGAGTAGACACTACCTCAATATTAAGAAAGTTATATTGTAAAATAATTAGGGAGTCTTTATAGTCTTTTTTAGAATCCTTTCTTCAACCTTAGTAGCCAAAAAGGAGTGTCTCTTAGGAACCTTTGGATACCAAGATTTCCGACTTCTTACTTTCATAGTTCTGATGCCCAGAATGAATTCTCACTATTTCTTTTATTTGATTCAATTCAGAATAGCCCAAACCAATCATTAATAAGATCATTAATAAGATTGAGTTGCTTCAGATTTATTGGTGCCTTTTTGAGCCACACTCAGAACCCTGATTTTGAGAAAAAAGATGACAGTCTTTTATAGGCCCTATGGGTTCTCAAAATCAAGTATCAACAGACCTAGCCCTTGCCTAATGCTTTTTCGGGGCAAGAATTCGTCAAGTTCGATCAAAAAATTCCAAGTATTTTTTTGTTGATCAGGCGACACCCAGATTCGAACTGGGGATAAAGGATTTGCAGTCCCCCGCCTTACCACTTGGCCATGCCGCCAAATTCTATCCAAAATGGATAAAGAAATAAAAAAATTCTATAATTATAGAATTAGAAATTAGAGAATTATATATATATATTCTTATACTTATACTTATATTCTCTTTCTATATTTCTATAATCTAGAATTATATTATTATTCTATTTCTTTTCCTCTCCTCATTTTGTTTTGATTTGAATTTTTTACTTTCTTAATTTCTTTTATTTTTGGATCTTGAATCCCATTGTACTTATTTTTTTCCAAAAAATAATTCCTCTTTTTTATTGGATCCTGTTTCTATTCTTTTCTTCGATTGATTTTATCTCAAAACACGCGTCGCTTAAAAACTTACCTTCTCTTTTCACTTTTCTATAGAAAAGTGAAAAGATTCCCGGCCCCGGTCACAGACTGTAAAATGCAGGGCAATTTAGAATAATTCACTCTTTACTTCATTAACTATTTACTTATTAATCTTTTACTCTTACTTACTTTTCTTACTTTGAATTAGTGAACAGCTCTTAATTTTGTATCTCCATTTGTATTACCTTAATGGATGCAAAATCCAATTGATTTACGACTAATCATTATCTATTACATTATCAATTAGAATTATAAGAAAATATATGTGTATATGTAAACCCCAGAACAGTGTAAACTCCAGAACAGAAATTTTTATACATGGATACCGAGCCCAGGTCTATTTCTTATGCGCATATCCCTATATAGGATCATCGTGCTTGAACAGGTCTATTTCTTATGCGCATATCCCTATATAGGATCATCGTGCTTGAATATTTCATTGAATATTGAATATGAATAGAAGATAGACATTATGTATAGAGTGCGACCTAACCTATGTTAAACCAAGTTTAATTATGATAAAAGATGTGATATACGAATAGCTATATTGGCATGTACTTCCTAAAGATTACTCCTATGACTATATACGTACGCAATTCCACATTGTGTTTTAGAAATTATACTACCAAAAAAAGATTTGTGAATTCCTTTTTAAACATTCAATTGTGTGTCCTAAAAAAAGGGAAACTCTATGCTGTTCCTGATTCTTCTGTTTTTATCTCATTCATAGAGAGCAGATTGAATCCTAAATTCATTGATTTTTTATTTTTTTGCACCCTGATCATAATATCATAATAAAAGAATTAGGTATAAATTGGATCAATTTTGATATCCGATAAAAGACTCCATCATCCTAAGTGACAGAATTTTTCCCGGGAATGCTTTATAAATTTCCATTTCTTTCTATTTGTACCTGGCTCAAGTTCAAATTCGAACTTGCATCGAAAATGCCCTCCATTTCTCTGTCTTGCTTCCGTTCATACGTATGATATATATGGATGGAGTTGACTCAAATTTTATGTGATTCAGTAAACAGAATATCCATTCCATCATTGCTAGATCAATAGGTAGGGTTCGATGAATAGTGAGCCAAGCCAATAATGGGATTTTTTCAATAAAGAGGAAACTTAAGATTAAGATGATCCAGAATGGAAATGAGGGAATGTCCACAATACCTGGATTTAGTCAGATACAATTTGAGGGATTTTGTAGGTTCATTAATCAGGGCTTGACGGAAGAATTTCATAAGTTTCAAAAAATTGAAGATAGAGATCAAGAAATTGAATTTCAATTATTTGTGGAAACATATAAATTGGTAGAGCCCTTGATAAAAGAAAGAGATGCTGTGTATGAATCACTCACATATTCTTCTGAATTATATGTACCCGCGGTCTTAATTTGGAAAACCGGTAGAAATATGCAAGAACAAACCATTTTTATTGGAAACATCCCTATAATGAATTCTTTTGGAACCTCTATAGTAAATGGAATATACCGAATTGTGATCAACCAAATATTGCAAAGTCCCGGTATTTACTATCGTTCAGAATTGGAACATAACGGAATTTCTGTCTATACCAGTACTATAATATCGGATTGGGGGGGAAGGTCGGAATTAGAAATTGATAGAAAAGCAAGGATATGGGCCCGCGTAAGTAGAAAACAAAAAATATCTATTCTAGTTCTATCATCAGCTATGGGTTCGAATATAAGAGAAATTCTAGAGAATGTTTGTTACCCTGAAATTTTCTTGTCTTTCCCAAATGATAAAGAGAAAAAAAAGATTGGATCAAAAGAAAATGCTATTTTGGAGTTTTATCAACAATTTGCCTGTGTAGGGGGGGATCCGGTATTTTCTGAGTCCTTATGCAAGGAATTACAAAAGAAATTTTTTCAACAAAGATGTGAATTAGGAAAGATTGGTCGACGAAATATGAACCGGAGACTTAATCTTGATATACCCCAAAACAATACATTTTTGTTACCACGAGATCTATTGGCTGCTGTGGATCATTTGATTGGAATGAAATTGGGAATGGGTACACTTGACGATATGAATCACTTGAAAAATAAACGTATTCGTTCTGTAGCAGATCTATTACAGGATCAATTTGGATTGGCTCTTGTTCGTTTAGAAAATACGGTTCGAGGAACTATATGTGGAGCAATCAGGCATAAATTGATACCGACTCCTCAAAATTTGGTAACTTCAACTTCATTAACAACTACTTATGAATCGTTTTTTGGCCTACACCCTTTATCTCAAGTTTTGGATCGGACTAATCCGTTGACACAAATTGTTCATGGGCGAAAATGGAGTTATTTGGGTCCCGGAGGATTGACGGGGCGAACTGCTAGTTTTCGGATACGAGATATCCACCCGAGTCACTATGGACGTATTTGTCCAATTGACACGTCCGAAGGAATCAACGTTGGACTTATTGGATCATTAGCTACTCATGTGAAGGTTGGTTATTGGGGATCTATAGAGAGTCCGTTTTATGAATTATCTGAGAGATCAAAAGAGGCACAGATGGTTTATTTATCACCAAATAGAGATGAATATTATATGGTAGCAGCAGGAAATTCTTTGGCCTTGAATCGGGGTATTCAAGAACAACAGGTTGTTCCAGCTCGATATCGTCAAGAATTCCTGAGTATTGCATGGGAAGAGATTCATCTTAGAAGCATTTTTCCCTTCCAATATTTTTCTATTGGGGCTTCCCTCATTCCTTTTATCGAGCATAATGATGCGAATCGAGCTTTAATGAGTTCTAATATGCAGCGCCAAGCAGTTCCACTTTCTCGGTCCGAGAAGTGCATTGTTGGAACTGGGTTGGAAGGCCAAACGGCTCTAGATTCGGGGATTTCAGCTATAGCCGAACGCAAGGGAAAAATCATTTCTACTGATACTCAAAAGATCATTTTCTCAAGTAATGGGGATACTCTAAGCATTCCATTAGTTATGTATCAACGTTCCAACAAAAATACTTGTATGCATCAAAAAACTCAGGTTCAACGGGGTAAATACATTAAAAAGGGACAAATTCTAGCGGGTGGTGCGGCTACAGCTGGTGGGGAACTCGCTTTAGGAAAAAATGTATTAGTAGCTTATATGCCATGGGAAGGTTACAATTTTGAAGACGCAGTACTAATTAGCGAACGTCTGGTCTATGAAGATATTTATACTTCTTTTCACATCCGGAAATATGAAATTCAGACTCATGTAACAAGCCAAGGTCCTGAAAGAATCACTAAGGAGATCCCGCATTTAGAGGCTCGTTTACTCCGAAATTTAGACAGAAACGGAATTGTGATGCTGGGATCTTGGATAGAAACAGGTGATATCTTAGTAGGTAAATTAACACCTCAGACAGCGAGCGAATCGTCATATGCCCCCGAGGATAGATTATTACGAGCTATACTTGGCATTCAGGTATCCACTTCAAAAGAAACTTCTCTCAGACTACCTATAGGGGGAAGGGGTCGAGTTATTGATGTGAGATGGATCCATAGAAAGGGGGTTTCCAATTATAATCCAGAAAGGATTCGTGTATATATTTCACAGAAACGTGAAATCAAAGTAGGTGATAAAGTAGCTGGAAGACATGGGAATAAGGGTATAATTTCTAAGATTTTGTCTAGACAAGATATGCCCTATTTGCAAGATGGAACGCCCGTTGATATGGTATTCAACCCATTAGGAGTCCCCTCACGAATGAATGTGGGACAGATATTTGAATGTTCGCTCGGGTTAGCGGGGGATCTGCTAAAGAAACATTATAGAATAGGACCCTTTGATGAGAGATATGAGCAAGAGGCCTCAAGAAAACTAGTGTTTTCTGAATTATATGAAGCCAGTAAGCAAACAAAAAATCCATGGGTATTTGAACCTGAATATCCGGGAAAAAGCAGAATATTTGATGGAAGAACAGGAGATCTTTTTGAACAACCTGTTCTAATAGGAAAGTCCTATATCCTAAAATTAATTCATCAAGTTGATGATAAAATCCATGGACGTTCCAGTGGGCATTACGCGCTTGTTACACAACAACCTCTTAGAGGGAGGGCCAAACAAGGGGGACAAAGAGTAGGAGAAATGGAAGTTTGGGCTCTAGAGGGATTTGGTGTTGCTCATATTTTACAAGAGATGCTTACTTCTAAATCTGATCATATTAAAGCTCGTCAAGAAGTACTTGGTGCTACGATTATTGGAGCACCAGTACCTAACCCAGAGGGTGCTCCAGAATCTTTTCGATTGCTCGTTCGAGAACTACGATCTTTGTCCCTGGAACTGAATCATTTCCTTGTATCTGAAAAGAACTTCCAGATGGATAGGAAGGAAGCTTGATCTCAATGAATCAGAATTTCTATTCTATGATCGACCAGTATAAACATCAACAACTTCGAATTGGACCAGTTTCCCCTCAACAAATCGAGGCTTGGGCAAAAAAAATTCTACCCAATGGAGAGATAGTTGGAGAGGTGACAAAACCCTATACTTTTCATTATAAAACTAATAAACCGGAGAAAGATGGATTGTTTTGTGAAAGAATTTCCGGACCCATAAAAAGTGGGATTTGTGCTTGTGGAAATTACCGAGGAATTGGGGCTGAAAAAGAAGACCCGAAATCTTGTGAAGAATGCGGGGTGGAATTTGTTGATTCTCGAGTACGAAGGTACCAAATGGGATACATCAAACTGACATGTCCAGTGACTCATGTGTGGTATTTGAAACGTCTTCCTAGTTATATTGCGAATCTTTTAGATAAGCCCCTTAGGGAATTAGAGGGCCTAGTATATTGCGATGTGTGATTTGATCGAAATTTTCATTTGACAGATTTGGACTGAGAAACTGTCATCCCATTTAATCTGATTGGGATGCCCCCAGCTCTGACATGTATCTTGGGAGGAGGAACATGAAGCTCAGAATTATGGGTGCATTCAAGACTTAAAAATGGAAGAAAAGGGGGATTGATCCATGGTCGATTCCGTAACAGATAATATAGGAATAGTTAGTCATACCTCGTGAAAAAAGACTTTTTGTGGAATTATACATTCCATTTCTTTGAGAAAGAAATTCTGTTCAGGCAAGCGCAAGCGAATATGGCATGGTTACGGGAGCTTATATATCGCATATATGCTTCAAGGGATATCATGGCACATAACCATCGAGGTGAGTAGAGACCTAAAAAAGATCGAATGGAACAATACAATATATAGACAAATAAATCCTTTACGAGTCCCAAAATATTCCTTTCAGGGGATTCATCATTTGAGGGGAAGTAGACTACTCAAGAATTTCACATTTCCTTTTTTTTCGTAAACATAAATAAACATAAAAGAAAGTAAAAAAGGTTAGAGTGAAAATAAAAAATAAAATAAGATAAAAATGAATCAATGAAAGGCTGGTCCTTACTGGGAACTTGAGTAAAGAGTAGCTTTTTATAGGGTTTTCTCGAACAAAGTTTAAACAGAAGAAGAACCCCTTATCTTTATTTGGTATAACTACTTGAGCCGGATGAGAGGAAACCTTCACGTCCGATTGTGAGGGGGGGATCCAATATTATAGGAACCTATCTCGATTTTTCTTTTGCTAGGTCCATAGCTAAAAAACCTACTTTCTTACGATTACGAGGTTCATTCGAATATGAAATCCAATCCTGGAAATACAGCATCCCACTCTTTTTTACTACTCAAGGTTTCGAGACATTTCGAAACCGAGAAATCTCTACGGGGGCAGGTGCTATCAGAGAACAATTAGCCGATTTGGATTTGCGAATTATTCTAGATAATTCTTTGGTAGAATGGAAGGAATTAGGAGACGAAGAGTCCGCAGGAAATGAATGGGAAGATAAAAAAATTAGAAG